TTTATATTTATTAGTAATTTTTTTACAAATGGTATAAAAATTAATTGAATTAATTTTATTAATTAATATATATATATATATATATATATTAAATATTTAATTTATTAATATTTTATATTAATAAATTAAATATTTAATATATATATATTTATATTAATACATTAAATTACAAAAAAAATTAATATTATTTATATATATATGTTATTATTTATTAAATTATAAAAATTTATATAGCACTTTTATATTTACATTTAATATTATAAAAAAAAAGAGAGAGAAAATATTAAAAATTTAATAATGTGCCTGAATTATGTAAATATATGTATATATATATATATAACTTATCTACCTAATATAAAAAAAAAAAAAAAAAAATTCTATGTGAAAAATTTTACAAATAAATAAATTTTTTATGGTTTAAAAATTTTATTTTAAGTTTATTTTACATATAAATTTTAGTGTTAAATATTAATTATTTAAATAATATTTAATTTTTATGTAGTAATTAGTTTTAAAAATTTAAGAAATTAAGATTTAGTAATATTTAAATTAATAACTAATTTTGTGCCAGCAGTTGCGGTTATACAAAAGTTAATTTAAAATTTTTTAGTTGTTAATAATTAATTAATTAAATAATTTAAATTTAATATTATTAAGTGAAATTTTAATTTTATAAAAAATTATTATATATTTATGAATTAATAAATTTTATTAAAAACTAGGATTAGATACCCTATTATTAAAAATTTAAATTTAATAATACTAAAATAGTAAGTTATTATATTGAAACTTAAATAATTTGGCGGTATTTTAGTTTATTTAGAGGAATCTGTTTAATAATTGATAATCCACGAATAAATTTACTTAATTTAAAATTTTGTATATCGTTGTTAAAAAAATATTTTAAAATAAAAATAATATTTGAAAATTTAAATTAAAAATTAAATCAGATCAAGATGCAGATTATAATTAAGAATATAATGGATTACAATAAATTTATTTAAATTGGATTTTAATATGAAAAGATTAAATGAAATTGGATTTAAATGTAATTTTATTTAAATTAATAAAATGATTATTAATTAAAATATGTACATATTGCCCGTCGCTTTCATTTATAAATTGGAATAAGTCGTAACAAAGTAGAGGTACTGGAAAGTGTTTCTAGAAAGATCAAATTAGAGCTTGAATATAAGTATTTCATTTACATTGAAAAGATATTATTTTATATAATTAATTTGGGGGGTAAAATTAATAAATAAAGAATTAATAAAAGAAATTTTAATGTTAAAAGTATTTAATGGGGGTTAAAGTATTTTTAATTGAAAAAATTTGAAATTTTATAGTTAATTAGTATTGTGAAAGAAATTTGAAATATGTTGTGAAATATAAATTAATTTAAAAGTATATTTTATTTATTGTATCTTGTGTATCAAAGTTTATAAAAAAATTTTTATTTATTTAAATTTCTCGAATTTAAAAGAGTTAATTAATTAAAAAATTTATTGTTTCATAAATATTTTAAATAATTAATTAGAAATGAAATGTTATTCGTTTTTAAATATATCTAGTTATTTTAGAAAAAAATTTAATTTTTAATTTAAATATAAAATTAATTAATTAATTAATTAATTTTATATTTAAATTTAATATTTTAAGGGATAAGCTTTAATTTAAATTTTTATAATAAAAATTATTAATTTGAAAATTTTATAATTTATATTGTTAATAAATTTTATTTTATTATAAATAATTTCATAAAATTGAAAATTTAATTAAAAATTTAATTTTTTATAAAAAAATTTTTTTAAATAATATAAAATTAGTTATAATGATAAAATTAGTATAAAAATAATAAATTTAAAATATAATTTTTTAATAATTATTTTAAAGGAATTCGACAAAAATTTATATTCCCCTGTTTATCAAAAACATGTCTTTTTGGTTAATAATTTAAAGTCTAATCTGCCCCCTGATTTATATTAAAGGGCTGCAGTATATTGACTGTACAAAGGTAGCATAATCCTTAGTCTCTTAATTGGTGACTTGTATGAAAGATTGGATGAAATATATATTGTCTCTATTATATTTAATAGAATTTAATTTTTTAATTAAAAAGTTAAAATATATTAAAAAGACGGGAAGGCCCTATAGAGTTTTATATTTATTTATTTTTAAATTTTTAATAAATAGTTTATTTTAAGAAATAAGAAAGTATTTTGTTGGGGTGATAAAAAAATAAATTTAACTTTTTTTTAATTTATACATAAATAAATGAATTTTTGATCCAGTATTTTTGATTATAAGAAAAAATTACCTTAGGGATAACAGCGTAATTTTTTTTTTTAGTTCAAATAAAAAAAAAAGTTTGCGACCTCGATGTTGGATTAAGATAAAATTTAAATGTAGAAGTTTAAAATTTTGATCTGTTCGATCATTAAAATCTTACATGATCTGAGTTCAAACCGGTGTAAGCCAGGTTGGTTTCTATCTTTTAATTTTTTTAATATTTTAGTACGAAAGGATCAAATATTATAATTAAATTAATTTATTGAATTTTATTAAATAGTTAAAATAAATTTTTTAGCTATTTTGGCAGAAAAATGTGGTGATTTTAGAAATCATTAATATATAATTTATTATATATATAGTAATGATAATAATTGATTTATTAATAATTTTAGTAGGTTTATTAATTTTAATTTTAGGTGTTTTAATTGGTGTTGCTTATTTAACTTTATTAGAACGTAAAGTTTTAGGGTATATTCAAATTCGAAAAGGTCCTAATAAAGTTGGTTTAATTGGAATTTTTCAACCATTTTCTGATGCAATTAAGTTATTTACTAAAGAAACTACTTATCCTAATTTTTCTAATTATTATTGTTATTATTTTTCTCCAATTATTAGATTTATTTTATCTTTAATTATTTGAGTTTTAATTCCTTATTATTTTAATATAATTAGTTTTAATTTAGGATTATTATTTATTATTTGTTGTACTAGAATAGGTGTTTATACAGTTATAGTTGCTGGTTGGTCTTCTAATTCAAATTATGCATTACTTGGGGGTTTACGTGCTGTTGCTCAAACGATTTCATATGAAGTTAGAATAGCTTTAATTTTATTATCTAGAATTTTAATAATTATAGATTTAAATTTAATAAGTTTTTTTTACTATCAAAAAATAATTTGAATAATATTTTTGATATTTCCATTATCATTAATATGAGTTTCATCAATATTAGCTGAAACTAATCGAACTCCTTTTGATTTTGCTGAAGGGGAAAGAGAATTAGTTTCTGGATTTAATATTGAATATAGAAGAGGAGGATTTGCTTTAATTTTTTTAGCTGAATATTCTAGAATTTTATTTATAAGATTTTTGTTTGTTATTATTTATATAGGGGGTTATAATTTAAATTTAATTTTTTATTTTAAATTAAGATTAATTTCTTTTTTATTTATTTGAGTTCGTGGAACTTTACCTCGTTATCGTTATGATAAATTAATATATTTATCTTGAAAGAGATATTTGCCAGTTTCTTTAAATTTTTTATTATTTTTTTTAGGTTTTAAAATTTTTTTTTAATTTGATTATTTTTAGTATAATAAATTAATAGAATAATAATTCTTTCTTAAGTTTTCAAAACAAATGCTTTAACAAGCTCATTAATTTAATTAAAAATTAAATTATCTCAGTATTTACTTAATATAGGATTAATAATAAAATAACTGAAATATAAAATTGTTAAGATTTGTCCTGTTATAATATAAGGATTTTCTACAGGTCGAGCTCCAATTCAAGTTAATAAAATAATTATGATAATAAAAAATCAGAATAATAATTGATTTAATGGATAAAATTGTAATCCTTGAATTTTTTTATTAAATGTAAATGGTAAAATAATTAAAATTAAAATTGATATGATTAAAGCAATTACACCTCCTAATTTATTAGGAATTGATCGTAGAATTGCATAAGCAAATAAAAAGTATCATTCAGGTTGAATATGAATAGGAGTTACTAAAGGATTAGCTGGAATAAAATTATCTGGGTCACCAAGTAAATAAGGATTAATTAAAGTTAATATAATTAGTAAAAAACTTATAATAATAAATCCAATTAAATCTTTAAAAGTAAAAAATGGATGAAAAGGAATTTTATCTAAGTTTCTATTAATTCCTAAAGGATTATTAGAACCTGTTTGATGAAGGAATAGTAAATGAATTATAGTTAATATTAAAATAATAAAAGGTAGAAGAAAATGAAAAGTATAAAATCGAGTTAGTGTAGCATTATCTACTGCAAATCCTCCTCAAATTCAATTTACTAATATATTTCCTAGATAGGGAATTGCTGATAATAAGTTAGTAATTACTGTTGCCCCTCAAAATGATATTTGTCCTCAAGGTAAAACATATCCTATAAATGCTGTTGCTATTAATATAAATAAAATAATAACCCCCACAAATCATGTATATTTTAAATTAAATGATTCATAGTAAATTCCTCGTCCAATATGAATATAAATGCAAATAAAAAAAAAAGATGCTCCATTAGCATGTAATGTTCGAATTATTCATCCATAATTAACATTTCGACAAATATAATTAACTCTATAAAAAGCTATTTCAATATTAGCTGTATAGTATATAGTTAAAAATAAACCTGTTAAAATTTGAATTATTAAACATAAAGCAAGAAGAGAACCAAAATTTCATCATATAGAAATATTAGAGGGTGTAGGGAGATCAATTAAAGATCCATTAATAATTTTAAAAATTGGGTGAGTTTTTCGAATTGGTTTAAATTTGTTTATCATTAATTATTAATTATTAAATGTTCGTAAAGGACCGAAAAAAATATTAGTAATTTTTACAACTGCGATTAAAGTAATAAATAAATAAATAATTAATAGTATTATTAATAATGATGAGTTATTATTATATAATTTATTTAAGTTGATTTTATTTTCATTATTAAAAAATATAAAATTTATAAAATTATTTATTTCTGAGTTGTTAATAAAATTTATTCAATTTAAATTTTTAATAAATAATAATTGAATTATAATTATTATAAATAATATAATAATAAATATAATTTTTAAATAATTTGATAATAAAAATATTTCATTTGATGCAATTCTTGATACATAAATAAATAAAACTAATAACCCACCTAAAAAAGTTAAAAAAAGAATATATGAAAATCAATAAGTTTTAATTAATATTCCTGATAATAAGCATGTTATTAAAGTTTGAATTAAAATTAATATTCCTATTGATAAAGGGTGAACTATAAAATATATTATTATTGATAATAAAAGAATAAATATAGATAAAATTAATTTTATCATTTGTTTCAAAAAATAGTTTAAATAAAATAATAATTTTGGGGATTATTGATAAAGAAGTTTCTTTTTTTTTGAGTTTTTAAAGATTATTTCTTAATTTTGGTTTACAAGACCAATGTTTTAATTTAAACTATAAAAACATAAATGATAATTATAAATATATGAATTATTTTTATTATAATATTTTTTATTGGAAATTTAATTTTTGTTTCTAAAAATAAACATTTATTGATTGTTTTATTAAGATTAGAATTTATTGTTTTAAGAATTTTTTTTTTTTTATTAGTTTTTTTAATAATAATTGATTATGATATATATATATTAATAGTTTTTTTAGTATTTTCTGTTTGTGAGGGTTCATTAGGTTTATCAATTTTAGTTTCAATAATTCGAACTCATGGTAATGATTATTTTCAAAGATTTAATTTAATTTAAATGATAAAAATTTTATTTTATATAATTTTTATAATTCCTTTATGTTTTATAAAAAAAATATTTTGAATGGTTCAAATATTATTATTATTATTAATATTTATTTTTATAAATTTATCAATAAATTTAATAAGTTGTAATTTAAGTTATATATATTCTTGTGATTTAATTTCTTTTGGGTTAATTTTATTAAGAATTTGAATTTGTTCTTTAATAATTATATCTAGAGAAAATTTATTTAAAATAAATTATTATATTAATTTTTTTTTATTAAATATTATAATTTTATTAATTTTATTGTTTTTAACTTTTAGAGTAATAAATTTGTTTATATTTTATTTATTTTTTGAAGGTAGATTAATTCCTACTTTATTATTAATTATTGGTTGAGGTTACCAACCTGAACGAATTCAAGCTGGTATATATTTAATATTTTATACTTTATTTGCTTCTTTACCTTTATTAATAGGTTTATTTTATATTTATAAAGAAATTAATAGAATAATATTTTATTTTTTAAAATTTTTTAATATAAATTTTATATTATTATATATTTCTATAATTTTAGCTTTTTTAGTAAAAATACCTATATATTTTGTTCATTTATGACTTCCTAAAGCTCATGTTGAAGCTCCTGTTTCTGGTTCTATAATTTTATCTGGAATTATATTAAAGTTAGGTGGATATGGATTATTACGAATTTTAATTTTTTTACAAGAAATTAATTTAAAATTAAATTATATTTGAATTATTATTAGATTATTAGGGGGTTTTTATATTAGATTAAAATGTTTTTGTCAAGTTGATATTAAATCTTTAATTGCTTATTCATCAGTTTCTCATATAAGAATTGTTATTAGAGGAATTATAGTAATAAATTATTGAGGTTATTTTGGTTCTTATATTATAATAATTGGTCATGGTTTATGTTCTTCTGGAATATTTTGTCTTGCTAATATTAATTATGAACGAATTCATAGACGAAGATTATTTATTAATAAAGGAATAATAAATTTTATACCTTCAATAAGATTATGATGATTTTTATTAATGTCTTCTAATATATCAGCTCCTCCTTCATTAAATTTATTAGGGGAAATTAGTTTAATTAATAGAATAATAAGATGATCTTGATTATCAATATTAATATTAATATTAATTTCTTTTTTTAGAGCTGGTTATAGATTATATTTATATTCTTATGTTCAACATGGAAAAATTTTTCAAGGTATATATAGATTTTATTGTGGGGTTTCTCGTGAATATTTATTATTATTATTACATTGATTACCATTAAATATTATAATTTTAAAAATTGAATATTTAATAATTAATTAAATTTAAATAATTTAATAAAAATATTGATTTGTGGAGTCAAAAATATGAAATATCATTTTAAATTATTAATAATAAAAATATTTGTTATTTGTTTTTTGTTTTTTGTTTTTTTTTTAGATTAATTAATTTATTTTTTATAATTTATTTTATTATGAATAATATTGTATTATTTTTTGAGTGGGAGATTATTTCTTTTAATTCAATTAGAATTGTTATTTCTATTTTATTAGATTGAATATCTCTTTTATTTATAATATTTGTTTTAATGATTTCTTCTGTTGTTATTTATTATAGAAAAAGATATATAATATCTGATTTAAATTTATTTCGTTTTATTATTTTAGTTTTATTATTTGTATTTTCAATAATTTTATTAATTATTAGACCTAATATTATTAGAATTTTATTAGGATGGGATGGTTTAGGTTTAGTTTCTTATTGTTTGGTTATTTATTATCAAAATTTAAAATCTTATAATGCTGGTATATTAACAGTTTTATCTAATCGTATTGGGGATGTATTAATTTTAATAGTTATTTCTTGAATATTAAATTATGGTAGATGAAATTATATTTTTTATTTAAATTTTATAGAAAATGATTTAGTTATGGAAATTATTAGAATTATAATTATTATTGCTGCAATAACTAAAAGAGCTCAAATTCCTTTTAGTTCATGATTGCCTGCAGCTATGGCTGCTCCAACTCCAGTTTCTGCTTTAGTTCATTCTTCTACTTTAGTTACTGCTGGGGTATATTTATTAATTCGGTTTAATTTAATAATTTTAAATACTTTTTTTATTAAAATTTTATTATTATTAGGTATAATAACTATATTTATAGCTGGTATTTCAGCTAATTATGAATTTGATTTAAAAAAAATTATTGCTTTATCTACTTTAAGTCAATTAGGTTTAATAATAAGAATTTTAAGAATAGGATTTCCTGAATTAGCTTTTTTTCATTTATTAACTCATGCTATGTTTAAGGCTTTATTATTTATATGTGCTGGAGTTATTATTCATATAATAAATGATATTCAAGATATTCGTTATATAGGTGGAATTAGATTGTATTTGCCTTTAACTTCTTTATGTTTAAATATTTCTAATATAGCTTTATGTGGAATTCCTTTTTTAGCGGGGTTTTATTCAAAAGATTTAATTTTAGAAATAGTTAGTTTTAGAAATTTAAATATATTTGTTTTTTTTTTTTATTATATTTCTACGGGTTTAACTATATATTATACTATTCGTTTATTAATATATTTAATAATTAATGATTTTAATTTATTATCTATTTATAATTTATATGATGAGGATTTTATTATATTAAATAGAATGTTTTTATTATTATTTATAAGAATTGTAAGAGGGAGTATATTGAGATGATTTATTTTTTATTATCCTTATATAATTTATTTACCTTATAATTTAAAAATAATAGTTATTTATGTAACTTTTTTAGGTGGGTTATTAGGATTTCATATTAGAAATATGAATATTTATAGATTAAATAAATTTTTAATAACTTATAATTTAAGAAGATTTTTATGTTTAATATGATTTATACCTATGTTATCTACTTATGGATTAAGATATTATTTTTTGAATTATAGTCAAAATTTATTAAAAATTGTTGATATAGGATGAAGAGAAATATATAGTGGTCAAGGTATAATTAAAATTATTAAAAAATATTCAATTTTCTATATAATTTTTCAAATAAATAATTTAAAAATTTATTTATTTAGATTTATTTTATGAATAATAATTTATATGTATATATTATTAATTAATAAATATATATATATATATATATATATATATATTTAAATAGCTTATAAAAGAGTATAATATTGAAGATATTAAGGAGATTTATAAAATCTTTAAATATTTATAAAAAAAATTTTTTTATTATTACAATGAAAATGTAATGTTTTATATTTAAACTATATAAATATTATTAAAAGAAATATTAATGGAATTTAACCACTAAAAATTAAGTTAGCAGCTTAATTTAATTATATTTCTTTAATTGGAATAAAAAATTCAATTTTATCATTAACAGTGATATACCTCTATTTGGTTTCAATTAATAAATAAGGAGTAAATAACTCAAATTTTTAAGTCGAAATTAAATGCAAATTTTGCTTCTTATTTATAAGATAAATTGATAATTTCAATATTTTTTGATTGCAAATCAAATGTTTTATTTAAACTATAATCCTAGTTAGTTCAATTTAATATATTTTGGTTTCATTCATGATATAATCCTATTAATAAAATAATAATGAAAAAAAATCTAATTTTTATTCAATTATAAAAATTTACTAATTTAAAAGTAAAAATAATAGGGAAAATTAAAGCAATTTCTACATCAAAAATTAAAAAAATTACTGTAATTAAAAAAAAATGTAATGAAAATGGGATCCGTGCTGATGATTTAGGGTCAAATCCACATTCAAATGGTGAGCATTTTTCTCGGTCTATAAATGATTTTTTTGATAATAAAATTGATAAAAATATTATGATATTAGAAATTAAAATAATTATAAGTGTAATAATTGAAATTAAAATAATTATTTATATTAAATTGAATTAAACTTTTTGATTGGAAATCAAATATACTAAATATATTATATAAATAATTAATTTCCTCATCAATAAATTGAAATGTATAGGAATAATCAAACAACATCTACGAAGTGTCAATATCAAGCTGCTGCTTCGAATCCAAAATGATGATTTTTTGAGAAATGATTATTTAATTGTCGAAAAAAACATACAATTAAAAAAATAGTTCCAATAATTACGTGAAGACCATGAAATCCTGTTGCTATAAAAAATGTAGAACCATAAATTCTATCAGCAATACAAAATGGAGCTTCTAAATATTCATAAGCTTGTAAAATAGTAAAATAAATTCCTAATATAATTGTTAAAAATAAACTTTGAATAACTTGAGTATAATTATTTTCTATTAATGCATGATGAGCTCAAGTAACTGTTACTCCTGATCTAATTAAAATAATAGTATTTAATAGTGGAATTTGGAATGGATTAAAAGGATAAATTCTTATTGGTGGTCATATAGCACCAATTTCAATATTAGGTGATAATCTTCTATGAAAAAAAGCTCAAAAAAAAGATATAAAAAATAAAATTTCTGATACAATAAATAAGATTATTCCTCATTGAAGTCCTTTAGTAACTATAATTGTATGTTTTCCTTGAAATGTTCCTTCTCGACATACATCTCGTCATCATTGATAAAAGGTTAAAATTGTAATAATATAACCTAAAATTAATAAATTTATATTAAAATTGTGAAATCATTTTATTATACCTGTTACTAAAGTTAAAACTCCAATTGATCCGGTTAAAGGTCATGGACTATAATCTACTAAATGATATGGATGATAGTTAAAATTATTTTTCATTTAATTAACTTCTCTAGAATATAATGTTCTTAAAATAGCAATAACATAAGATTGAATTACTGCTACTGCAGATTCTAAGATTAAAAGTAAAATTTGAATTATAATTAATATTATAATAAAGATATAAGATATATTTGGTCCAGTTCTTCTTAATAAAGTTATTAATAAATGTCCTGCAATTATATTTGCTGTTAATCGAACTGCTAATGTTCCTGGTCGAATAATATTACTAATAGTTTCAATTAATACTATAAATGGTATTAAAATTGTTGGTGTTCCTTGGGGAATCATATGACAAAATATATGTTGATAGTTGTTAATTCATCCATATAATATAAATCTTAATCATAATGGTAATGAAATTGATAGTGTTAAAGTTAAATGTCTTGTTCTAGTAAAAATATATGGGAATAATCCTAAAAAATTATTAAATAAGATAAATGAAAATAATGAAATAAAAATAAAAGTTGATCCATTAAAATAATTATTTTTTAATAAATTTTTAAATTCATTATGAAGAGAATTTAAAATAAAATTTCATATTATAAAATGTCGATTAGGAATTAATCAAAATGAATAAGGAATAAATATTAATCCTAATAAAGTACTAATTCAATTAATTGGTAAATTAAATAAATTTGTTGAAGGATCAAAAATTGAAAATAAATTACTTATCATTTTCAAATTAGGTTATTTTTATATTTAAATTTGATTAAATTATTTTTTTTGTTAATATTATAAAAAATATAATAATTTATAATATTAAAAATAATAAAAATTATAATAAAAAAAATTAAAGATAAAATTCAATTGATTGGTATTATTTGAGGAATAAAAGAATATTACTTTAATGTAATAATTTAAATTTGACATATTTATGTTATAAATTAACTAATTTCTTTATCATTAGAAGTAATTGCTAATTTACTATATAGTGGTTTAAGAGACCAATACTTGCTTTCAGTCATCTAATGATGAGTAATTATTAATTCAATTAATAAAATTTTTAATTGAAATTCTTTCAATAACAATAGGTATAAATCTATGATTTGCACCACAAATTTCAGAACATTGTCCATAATAAATTCCTGGTCGGTTAATAAAGAAATTTGTTTGATTTAATCGTCCAGGATTAGCATCTACTTTAACTCCTAATGATGGAATTGTTCATGAGTGAATTACATCAGTTGCAGTAACTATAATTCGAATTTGATTATTTATTGGTAGAATAATACGATTATCTACATCCAATAATCGAAAATTACTTGGACTTAATTCATTTGATGGAATTATATATGAATCAAATTCAATATTATTAAAATCTGAATATTCATATCTTCAATATCATTGATGACCAATAGATTTTAATGTAATTAATGGGTTATTAAGTTCATCTAATAAATATAATAGTCGTAAAGATGGTAAAGCAATAAAAATTAATGTAATAGCAGGTAAAATAGTTCAAATTATCTCAATTATTTGACCTTCTAATAAAAATCGATTAATATATTTATTAAAAAATAAATTTATTATTAAATATCCTACTAAAATAGTAATTATAATTAAAATAATTAAAGTATGATCGTGAAAAAAAATAATTTGTTCTATTAATGGTGATGCCCCATTTTGTAAATTTAAATTAGATCAAGTTGCCATTTCTAAAAAAAGGATAAGTCCTTTATAAATGGGGTTTAAATCCATTACATTTAATCTGCCATATTAGAAGTTTCTTAAAATTGGAAGTTCATTATAAGAATGTTCAGCAGGTGGTAAATTTTGATATCATTCAATTGATGAGGGTATATTTAAAGGGAATAAAGTAATTCGTTGATAAATTATTGATTCTCAAATTATAATTAAAATTATTATTACAGCTAATAATGAGATATAGATCCTAAAGATGAAATTAAATTTCATGAAATATAGATCTGGGTAATCTGAATATCGTCGTGGTATTCCAGCTAACCCTAAAAAATGTTGAGGGAAAAAAGTTAAATTAACTCCTAAAAATATAATAAAAAATTGAATTTTTAATAAATAAGGATTTAATGATAATCCTGAAAATAAAGGATATCAATGAATAAATCCTCCTATAATAGCAAATACAGCTCCTATTGAAAGAACATAATGAAAATGAGCTACTACATAATAGGTATCATGTAAAGTAATATCAATAGATGAATTTGCTAAGATTACTCCTGTTAGTCCTCCTACAGTAAATAAAAATACAAATCCTAATCTTCATAAAATTGAAGGTCTATAATTAATTTGAGTACCATGGAGAGTAGCTAATCATCTGAAAATTTTAATTCCTGTTGGGACTGCAATAATTATTGTAGCTGAGGTAAAATAAGCTCGAGTATCAATATCTATTCCTACAGTAAATATATGATGTGCTCATACAATAAAACCTAATAACCCAATTGCTATTATAGCATAAATTATTCCTAAACATCCAAATGTTTCTTTTTTTGTTCTTTCTTGTGAAATAATATGGGAGATTATACCAAATCCTGGTAAAATAAGAATATATACTTCTGGGTGTCCAAAAAATCAAAATAAATGTTGGTATAAAATGGGATCTCCTCCTCCAGCAGGATCAAAAAATGATGTATTAAGATTACGATCAGTTAAAAGTATAGTAATTGCACCAGCTAATACTGGTAAAGATAATAATAATAAGAATGCTGTAATTCCTACAGCTCAAACAAATAAAGGTATTTGATCAAATGATAAATTATTAATTCGTATATTAATAATTGTAGTAATAAAATTAATAGCTCCTATAATTGATGAAATACCAGCTAAATGTAAAGAAAAAATAGCTAGATCTACTGATCTACCTCTGTGAGCAATATTAGATGATAGGGGGGGGTAAACTGTTCATCCAGTTCCAGCTCCATTTTCAACAATACTTCTAGAAATTAAAAGTATTAAAGATGGTGGTAAAAGTCAAAATCTTATATTATTTATTCGTGGAAATGCTATATCGGGTGCTCCTAATATTAAAGGAATTAATCAATTTCCAAATCCTCCAATTATAATGGGTATTACTATAAAAAAAATTATAATAAATGCATGTGCTGTTACAATTGTATTGTAAATTTGATCATCTCCAATTAAAGATCTGGGGGTTCCTAATTCTGCTCGAATTAGTAATCTTAATGAAGTTCCTACTATTCCTGCTCAAATTCCAAAAATAAAATATAATGTTCCAATATCTTTATGATTTGTAGAATAAAGTCATTTTCGCTATAAAATAAAATGGCTGAGTTAAAGCGATAAATTGTAAATTTATTTACGAGAAATATTCTCTTTTATTAAGTCTTATATTCAATAAATGATATAAAATTGCAAATTTTAAGGGGTAAATTATTTACTAAGGCTTAAAGATATATTTCTTTATAAATAATTTTGAAGATTATTAGTTTATTTAACTTAAAACCTTATATAAATAAAAAAGTTCTTAAAATTATTCCTGTAATAGAAATTAATGAAAAAAAGTTAATAAAATTTATTAATTTATTTTTTAAATTAATTTTAAATCATTTTATTTTAAAATAATTTAATATAAATGATGAGTAAATAATTCGAATATAAAAATAAATAGTAATTAATCTTCTTATTACTATAATAAATGTTAAAATATAAAATTTATTAATTATTATAAAATTAATAATAATTCATTTTGGTAAAAATCCTAAAAAAGGTGGTAATCCACCTAAAGATATGAAATTAATTAATAAATTTAATTTAATTATAAAATTTATATTATTAATAAATAATTGATTAATAAAAAATATATTTAAAATGTAGAATAAAAAAAATATAATTCTAATTAAAAATGAATAAAAAAAAAAATAAAATATTCATAAATTTTCTCTAATTATTATAGTAAAGATTATTCATCCTAAATTATTAATTGAAGAAAATGTTATTAGTTTACGTAAAGAAGTTTGATTTATTCCTCCAATAGCTCCAATTATTACATTTATAATAATAATAAAATATAAAAAATTAAAATTAAAATAATATGATAATAAAATTAAAGGTGTAATTTTTTGTCAAGTTATTAAAATAAAATTATTAAATCATGATAATCCTTCTGAAATATTAGGAAATCAAAAATGAAAGGGGGTAGATCCTATTTTTATTAATAATGATGAATTAATTATAATTGAAATAAAATTATTTATTTCAAAATTTTTTATTAAGATTATTTTTATTAAAATTGAAAATAAAAAATTTATTGATGCAATTGATTGTGTAAGAAAATATTTTAATGAAGCTTCAGAAGTTAATAAATTATTAAAATTTGAAATTAGGGGGATAAATCTTAATAAATTAATTTCTAAACCAATTCAACATCCAAATCAAGAATTAGATGAGATTGAAATTATAGTTCTGAAAAATAAAATAAATAAAAAAAATATTTTGTTAGAATTATAAATAAAATAAATGAAAAATAATTACTAAATTTGTAATATGAAAAATTTTTAAATATTTTTATTAAAATTATATTTTAGTGTAAGATGCACAATAGTTTTTGATTCTATTAGATATAGTTTAATTCTATAAAATATAATAAAGGTAGAATTCTACATTATTTATCCTATCAGAATAATCCTTTAATCAGGCACTTTATTTTTAAAAAAAAGGGTTATCCTTTATATTTGAGGTATGAGCCCAAAAGCTTATATTAGCTTATTTTTAA